GGATTTGTTCACAGAAGAAAAACGGCCCCCTGATGAATTGTATGATCATTGGATTTCTACTAATGAACAAAAAAAGAAGAATCTCAGCAAAGAATTTAGAAATCGAATTGAAGTTCTAAAAAAAGGATCCATTACTCTAGATGTGCTGGAAAAAAAGAGTAGATTATGTAATGATGAGACTAAAAAAGAATACTTGCCTAAAATAGATGATCCCTTTTTGAATGGTCCCTATCGCGGAAGGAGAAACATTTTTTTTTCTTCCTCAATCAGAAATGAAACTTCGATAAAAAATGACATCGAGAAAAGATGGATAAATAAGATCCAGGGTATACTTTTTACTACTGATTATGATTATGAAAAATTGGAAGAGAAAATAGATACATTTGATCAAAATTCATTATCAACAGAAAAAAAAAATGATTTATTTCCGTTTTCAAAAATGGAATTCAAAATCCAACAAGGAAGAATTGTCTTCGAAGATCAAATCAATATTTGCAAATTCATCTTCATCCAAAATGTCAATCCAGAGTCTAAAAGACTAAAAGAAATAAGTAAAAAAGTAAAAAGATGGTCATCAAAATTAATCGATGATTTGGAACAACAAGAGGGAGAAAATGAAGAAACTGTAGCCGAGGATCATGAGATTCGTTCAAGAAAAGCCAAACGTGTAGTTATCTTGAATGATAACAAAGAAAACAATGATATTAATAAAAAAAGCAATAATAATCCGGATGAAAGAGACGAAGTGGCTTTGATACAGTATTCCCAACAATCCGATTTCCGTAGAGACATCATCAAAGGTTCCATGCGTGCCCAAAGACGTAAGACAAACATCGGGTCGTTTTTTCAAGCAAATTTGCATTCCTCTCTTTTTTTGGAGAGAATAGACAACCCCCTTTTGCCTTTTGACATCTACCAAATACAAAAATTCATTTTTAAAAAATGGAAAAAAGCAACACAATTAGAATTAAGAATTCTAGATTATACACAAGAAAAGGCAAAAGAAAAGGAGAAAGAAAAAAAAGAAGAATACAAAAGACAAGAAAAAGTACGAATAGAAATAGCGGAAGCATGGGATAACATTCTATTTGCTCAAATAATAAGAGGATCATTATTAGTAATCCAATCTTTTCTTAGAAAATATATTCTATTACTATCATTGATAATAGTTAAAAATACAGTACGTATACTAGTATTTCAATTTCCAGAATGGTCAGAGGACTTTAAGGATTGGAAGAAAGAAATGCATATTAAATGCACCTATAATGGTGTTCCATTATCAGAAACCGAATTTCCAAAAAACTGGTTAATAAATGGTATTCAAATAAAAATACTATTTCCCTTTTTCTTTAAACCTTGGCACAAATCTAAGGTACAATCTCTTCAAAAAGATCCACGAAAAAAAAAAAATGATTTTTGTTTTTTAACAGTTTGGGGAATGGAAACCGACCTTCCTTTTGGTTCTCCCCGAAAACGACAGTCGTTTTTTAACCCCATTTTCAAAGAAATGAAAAAAAAAATTCGAAAATGGAAAAAAAAGTCTTTTTTTGTGATACGAATTTTTTTAAAAAAAAAAACAAAAATTTTAGTTGGATTGAAACAAATATCGGAATTAAACGAAACTAAAAAAGAAAAAGATAGGAGAATTCCTAATCAAATGATTTCTGAATCATCCCTTATCATTCCCATTCAATCTATGGATTTGAAAGATTTTTCATTTACCGAAACAAAAATGAAAGATCTGGCTGATAGAACAAACACAATCATGAATCGGATAAAAAAAATACAAGATCAAAAAGACAATAATAACGAGTTTATAACTAATGACAGAAATAGTAATTGTAATAAAACAAATTCTCTCAATAAATTATTAGTATCAATAAGAAAAAGTTTGAAGAAATTAAAAAAAAGAAATGTACGATTAATACGAAAATCCTATTTGAGAATCAATTTTATTATTCAAAAGATATACATAAAAGTATTTTTATGTATCATTCATAAGAATAGTCCGAGAATCACTACACAACTTTTTGAATTATCAAAAAACGAATTTGATAAATTTATTTCCAATAATGAAATAAATAAAGAAAAAATGAATAAAACAAGTGCTATTCACATTATTTGGACTCTCAAAAAACGGTTTTTTGATATTACTAAAAAGAATTCAAAAAATTTGAGCAACTTATCCTACTTTTCACAAGCGTATGTATTTTACCAAATATATAAAACTCAAATTTATAGAGATCTTCTTCAATATAAGGAAACATCTCTTTTTCTTAAGAAAGAAATAAAGAATTATTTAGAAACAGAAGGAATACTTCATTTGGAATTAGGGCATAAAAATCTTTTTAATTACACAATTGTTGAATGGAAAAACTCTTTAAGTAAGTATTATCAATATGAATTATCACGGATTCAATGGTATCGATTAGTACCACACAAATGGCGAAACAGAGTGAATCAAAGATCTATTATGACTGAAAATAAAGATTTTCAAAAAAGTCATTCAGATGAAAAAGACCAATTCATTTTTTACAAAAAATTAATTAATTTTGAATCGAATTCCTTCTCTAATGAAAAATATACTATTAATTTTCAAAACTACTATAAATATGCACTTTTCTCATATCAATCCATTAATTATGACGATAGAAAGGATTCATATATTTCTGTATCACCATTATGGATAAATAATTCGCAAGAAAGTTGTTATAATTCCAATATATACAACATAAAGAAAAGTGCCTTAGTTGATATGTCAGAGCGTATTATCCCTATATATAATTATATATATAATTATTTCGGACAGAACAAAAATATGACTCGAGATAAATTTCCAGATAAAAAATATTTTGATTGGAAAATTCTCTATTTGTGCTTTAGAAAGAAAGGGGATATTCATTCCTGGATCGCTATCGATACCAATATCAACTTCAATAATAATACAAATACTAACACTAAAGTCAAAAATTATCCAATAGTTGGTAAAATTGATAAAAAAGACCTTGTTTATCTTCAAATTGATAAAGATCAGAAAATCAAGATTTCAAAAAAAAAAAAAAGCCTTTTTGATTGGATGGGAATGAATGAAGAAATACTAAGGCATTCGATTTCGAATCTAAAATTTTGGTTCTTTGGTGAATTTGTGCTTCTTTATAATACATATAAAATGAACCCCTGGATAATCCCGGCCAAAGAACTTCTTTTCAATTTAAATGAAACTGTTAGTGAAAATAAAAACATTACTAAAAATCAAAAAGAGAATCCCTTAAAATTATCCAATAAAAATAAATCTATTAAATTAGAAAATAAGAATCAAGACAAAAAAGAATCCCTAGGTAAAAACAATGTTGAATTAAATATACAAAATAAAGAAACTCTTGAATCAATTTTCTCAACTCAAGAAAAAGATATTGAAGAAGATTCTGCAGGCTCAGATAGGAAAAAACGTCAAAAGAGAAAACAATATAAGAGCAACACGGAAGCAGAACTTGATTTTGTCTTAAAAAGGTATTTACGTTTTCAATTGAGATGGAATAATTTTTTAAATCAAAAAATAACAAATAATATTAAAGTATATTGTCTCTTGCTTAGATTGGTAAATCCAAAAGAAATTGCTATATCCTCTATACAAGGTGGAGAAACAAGTCTAGATATTCTGATGATTCAAAAAGATTTTACTCTTAGAGAATTGATGAAAAAAAGAATATTAATTATCGAACCTATACGTTTGTCTATAAAAAACGACGGTCAATTTTTGATGTATCAAACTCTAAATGTTTCATTGGTTCATAAGAGTGAGTACCAACTTAATCAAAGTTACCGAGAAAAACACTATATTGATCGAAACAATTACACTAATTATATTGTAAGACATCCAAATCAAAGAATAACTGAAAATCGAGATTATGGTTTAGTTATTCCTGAACGTATTTTTTCCACTAAATGGCGTAGGGAATTCATAATTCGAATTTGTTTCAATTCGAGGAATAGAAATCTTATTTCGAACAATTCAGTATTTTGCAATAACGTAAAAAACTATGATCAAATTTTGGATAAAAGTCAAAATTTTTATAGGGATAAAATGGAACTAATTCAATTAAAATCCTTTCTTTGGCCTACTTACCGATTAGAGGATTTATCTTGTATGAATCGATATTGGTTTGATACCAATAATGGAAGCCGTTTTAGTCTGTTAAGGATATATATGTATATATGTATCCCCCGTTGAAAATTCGTGAATGATGCATTTCTCATCTCATATATATCTTTCAGGTCTGTATTTATTATATGAAACCGGGGGTTGTACACATTCCTTGTCTTACATTTCCATCCCAATACGATAAATCAATGCATGTATCCATATCCATTAGATAAATAATTAGATATTCGATTAGATCAAATAGGAATAGGTCAAAAAGATGTTCTCTTTTATCTGTATAAATATCTATTTTTTTTTTCCTTATACTTAACTTAGACTTAATTACTTAATTAAAATGAGAAAATGAATAGGATTATTTTTACTGATTGGTTAAATGGATTTTTGAATTTTAAAAAGGAAAAAAGAGTAGATTTTATCTTATGGTAAAAAAGAAAGTTATTTCGGTTATTTCAGAAGAAGAAAATCGGGGATCTATTGAATTTCAAGTCTTTCATTTCACCAATAAAATAAAAAGGCTTACTTCACATTTGGAATTTCACAGAAAAGACTATTTATCGCAGCGGGGTCTACGGAAAATCTTAGGAAAACGACAACGGCTGTTGTCTTATTTGTCAAATAAAAAAAGAGTTTCTTATAAAGAATTAATGAATCAACTGGATATTCGGGAATCAAAAACGCGTTAATTTTTTCATTTTAAAAAACAATGAAAATTGTTTATTTTATTTTTATTGAATTTTTTTTTATCTAGAATTTAGACGAACTTCTTTTTGTTTTAAGCAGTTCATAAAAGAATGAATCGAGGAATAAACTATGAATGGAACAACTAAAAGAAAAGAACATATGATAGTCAATATGGGACCTCACCATCCATCAATGCATGGTGTTCTTCGTCTTATTCTTACTCTAGATGGCGAAGATGTTATTGATTGTGAGCCAATATTGGGTTATCTGCACAGAGGGATGGAAAAAATTGCCGAAAACCGAACAGTTATACAATATTTGCCTTATGTAACACGTTGGGATTATTTAGCTACTATGTTTACAGAAGCAATAACCGTAAATGGACCCGAGCAGATGGTGAATATTCAAGTACCTAAAAGAGCCAGTTATATCAGAGTGATTATGTTAGAATTGAGTCGTATAGCTTCTCATCTGTTATGGCTTGGCCCTTTTATGGCAGATATTGGTGCACAGACTCCCTTTTTCTATATTTTCAGAGAAAGAGAATTAGTATATGATCTATTTGAAGCTGCCACCGGTATGAGAATGATGCACAATTATTTTCGTATCGGAGGAGTCGGGGCCGATCTCCCTTATGGATGGATAGATAAATGTTTGGATTTCTGTGATTATTTTTTAACCGCTGTTTCTGAATACCAAAAACTTATTACGCGAAATCCCATTTTTTTAGAACGAGTTGAGGGTGTAGGTATTATTGGTGCGGAAGAAGCAATAAATTGGGGTTTATCCGGACCGATGTTACGAGCTTGTGGAATTCAATGGGATCTTCGTAAAGTCGATCATTATGAATGTTATGACGAATTAGATTGGGAAATCAATTGGCAAAAAGAAGGAGATTCATTAGCGCGTTATTTAGTCCGAATCAGTGAAATGAAGGAATCTATCAAAATTGTTCAACAGGCCCTCGAAGGAATTCCAGGCGGTCCTTATGAGAATTTAGAAATACGCTGCTTTGATAGAGAACGGGATCCAGAATGGAATGATTTTGACTATCGCTTCATTAGTAAAAAAACCTCTCCTACTTTTGAATTACCGAAGCAAGAGCTTTATGTAAGAGTTGAAGCCCCAAAAGGGGAATTGGGAATTTATTTAATAGGGGATCAGAGTGCTTTTCCTTGGAGATGGAAAATTCGTCCCCCCGGTTTTATCAATTTGCAAATTTTTCCTCAGTTAGTTAAAAGAATGAAATTGGCGGATATTATGACAATACTAGGTAGCATAGATATCATTATGGGAGAAGTTGATCGTTGAAATGATAATTGATACAAGAGAAGTACAAGATATCCACTCTTTTTCTAGATTAGAATCTTTAAAAGAGATCTATGGGATCATAGGGATGCTTTTACCTATTTTGATTCTTGTATTGGGAATCACAATAGGTGTACTTGTAATTGTGTGGTTAGAAAGAGAAATATCCGCCGGAATACAACAACGTATTGGACCGGAATACGCCGGTCCGTTGGGAATTCTTCAAGCGTTAGCAGATGGAACAAAACTTATTTTCAAAGAAAACCTTCTTCCGTCTAGAGGAGATGGTCGTTTATTCATTATCGGACCATCCATAGCAGTTATATCCATTTTCGTAAGTTATTCAGTAATTCCTTTTAGCTATCAACTTGTTTTATCCGATCTCAATATCGGTGTTTTTTTATGGATTGCCCTTTCAAGTATTGTTCCGATTGGACTTCTTATGTCAGGATATGGATCAAACAACAAATATTCCTTTTTAGGTGGTCTACGAGCCGCTGCTCAATCGATTAGTTATGAAATACCGTTGACTCTTTGTGTGTTATCAATATCTCTACGTGCGTGTCGTTATAACCTTTTTTTTAATTCTTTTTTGTAAGTAAAGAAGTTGAATAGGTATCTTCACTTTTTTATTCATCATTCAGGTTAAATTAACTAAATCAGATAGTTATATGAGTGAAAAAAAAACAGCTTCTAAATTAGCAGTAACAAGATTGAGTCTCATCTCCTAAGTACAAGAACGAAAAATAAAGTAAATTAAATATAAGCAAGACTTTTTACCCTTTACCCCATGGATTGGTTGATTAGTGATTAGTCATCCTGGCTTGAAGCGGGCTCAAAAGATCAACCGTATATAGTTTTCACTATTCTTTATATGTATTACTAGAACGGAGGGTTCGACAAAAATGAGTGGATGGTTAGGAACACAAAAATACATAAAAGATTAGTAATAGAAATTTTTATGTCAATTTTCAAAACGAAAATCTTTGGATAACATAAAAAGAACAATAATTGGGGCTTTCAATTTGTAGAAATAATCAAGCAGTACTCCTCACGATTGCAATCCAGAGTATGCTCCTACTCACAGATTAAAAAACGACTATCCGAAACGAAATAATCTTTTCTTGTTTTGAACTCCCTCTTTGAAAGAAGAATAGGAACGAAAATTCATAGAGATCACTAAATAGCCTGCATTATTAAGACACTCATCTAATCTCTGATTTTTTTTCATAATAATCAAAAAAAGATGGCTATTGATATTCATAGAAAGAGTAGTTTATTAAAAAGTTATTACTCAACAAAGAAAAATTAAAATTATTAAAGGACGAGATTAATTCATAAGTGCTTTTTGAGTTATTATATCTATATCATTCTGACATACAGAATTCCATCGGTCTAATTTTTGACCTTCCGGCGGGTGTTGATTCTATCTCTATTTTGACCCCAAATCAAATCTATCACGATAAAAAATATCAACCCGGTCCTTAGATTTCTTGATGGCCGTCAAGGAGCCGTATGAGGTGAAAATCTCATGTACGGTTCTGGACTAGCGATGGGAACAGTGATGTTCCCACCGACTATTATTATCTAATAGTTCAAGTACAGTTGATATAGTTGAGGCGCAATCCAAATATGGGTTTTTAGGATGGAATTTGTGGCGTCAACCTATAGGGTTTATCATTTTTCTAATTTCTTCCCTAGCAGAATGTGAGAGATTGCCTTTTGATTTACCCGAAGCAGAGGAAGAATTAGTAGCAGGTTATCAAACCGAATATTCGGGTATCAAATTTGGATTATTTTATGTTGCTTCCTATCTCAATCTATTAGTTTCGTCGTTATTTGTAACAATTCTGTACTTGGGTGGTTGGAATATCTTTATTCCGTCCGTATTTTTTTCTGATCGAGTTGAAATAAATAAAGTAGGTAGGGTCTTTAGAATGACAATTGGTATTTTTATTACTTTAGCTAAAACTTATTTGTTCGTGTTCATTTCTATCACAACAAGATGGACTCTACCGAGACTAAGAATGGACCAACTATTAAATCTTGGATGGAAATTTCTTTTACCCATTTCTCTTGGTAATTTGTTATTAACAACCTCTTCTCAACTCCTTTCACTCTAAACGAAAAAAGAATATGATATTCTATATTTCTCACTTCTCATCAAACAAGAGAAAGAAACAAACATAAGATTATTTATAGATCTTTACAATATGTTCCCGATGGTAACTGGGTTCATAAATTATGGCCAACAAGCAATACGGGCGGCAAGGTACATTGGTCAAGGATTCATCATTACCTTATCCCATGCAAATCGTTTACCTGTAACTATTCAATATCCTTATGAAAAGTTAATTACATCGGAGCGTTTCCGCGGACGAATCCATTTTGAATTTGATAAATGCATAGCTTGTGAAGTATGTGTTCGTGTATGTCCTATAGATCTACCCGTTGTTGATTGGAAATTGGAAACCGGTATGCGAAAAAAACGCTTGCTTAATTACAGTATTGATTTCGGAATTTGTATATTTTGTGGAAATTGCGTTGAGTATTGTCCAACAAATTGTTTATCAATGACTGAAGAATATGAGCTTTCTGCTTATGATCGTCACGAATTGAATTATAATCAAATCACATTAGGTCGGTTACCGATGTCAGTAATTAACGATTATACAATTCGAACAATTTTGAATTATCCTCAAATAAAAAATGCATTTCATGATTAAAGAATGATTAAAGAGTAATTACTATAGTAATGTATAGTCAGGTTCAATTTTATCTAATTGAAAGGAATCGTTTCTTATTTTTTTTTTTTGCTCACTAGAACTCGAAATTGCAATTAATTGTTGATTAGTTAGTGAGAAGTGCAAATCAATTTGGATTGAAAATAGAATTTACTAATCTCTCTATTTATTTAGAAATAGTTTCCAGCTAACTTTTCTACTTGGTTTGGCGTAAGGGGGAACAAGATATTGGTATAGTAATTGGACCTAGACGTAATTCAAATCCATTAGAAACACCATTCCATTTTAATTGAATTCAATTAGGAGCATATCATAAAAAAAAGAAAAAATTTCCTGGTCAGGTCAATAAAATCATGAAAAACATTTCAATTTTTTTATCTTGTATATAGAATGGATTTGCCTGGACCAATACATGATTTTCTTTTAGTTTTTCTGGGATCAGGTCTTCTATTAGGAGGTATAGGGGTGGTATTACTTACCAATCCAATTTATTCGGCTTTTGCGTTGGGATTGGTTCTTGTTTGCATATCGTTATTTTATATTTTATCAAACTCTCATTTTGTAGCGGCTGCACAGCTCCTTATTTATGTCGGAGCTATAAACGTTTTAATTTTATTTGCTGTCATGTTCATGAATGGTTCAGAATATTATAAAGATTTCGAACTTTGGACTGTTGGGAATGGGATTACTTCGTTGGTTTGTACAAGTATTTTCATCGCCATAATTACCACGATTCTCGATACGTCTTGGTACGGAATTATTTGGACGACAAAATCAAACCAAATTATCGAACAAGATTTGATAGGGAATAGTCAACAAATTGGAATTCATTTATCAACGGATTTTTTTCTTCCATTTGAACTCATTTCAATAATTCTTTTAGTTGCTTTGATAGGTGCAATTGTTGTTGCCCGTCAATGAAAAATCTTTCTAACTATTAAGAACAATCGAAATTGAAATTTTCTCGCTCTTATCAAATCCATTTAGCTTTCATTTTTGAATTCAATTTCAATATCGATCTTTTTCTATCTTAGAAAAAAAAAAGAATATATTCTTTTTTTTCTACTTGTTCTATTATAGTTAAGCGAAAGCCTTGGTTTATTGTTCATGGCGAAATGCTTCAAAATTGATAAGGAGCTGATCAATGATACTCGAACATGCACTTGTTTTGAGTGCCTATTTATTTTCGATTGGTATCTATGGATTGATCACAAGTCGAACTATGGTTAGGGCTCTTATGTGTTTGGAACTTATCCTGAATGCAGTTAATATAAATTTCGTAACATTTTCGGATTTGTTTGATAGTCGACAATTACAAGGAGATATTTTCTCTATTTTTGTTATAGCTATTGCCGCAGCCGAAGCGGCTATTGGGTTAGCTATTGTTTCATCAATTTATCGTAATAGAAAATCAACTCGTATCAATCAATCGAATTTATTGAATAAATAAGTAATAAGTACTACTAATTTCATTTATTTTAAAAATTCGAATATTCATCAATTATTTAATACTAAATGTAAAAAACTAAATGTAAAAATGTAAGAAATCAAAGTATCTTAGCCAACCCAGGAGTCGCGATCCATAATTCGATTGATTATTAAAATAATGATAAAATCATTGATTCATCTGGTATATAAATATATGACTTATATATAAGTTTACTAAATCGAAGATTTATGATATTCAAAAAATGAGAGATCCAATGTCACATTCAGTAAAGATTTATGATACATGTATAGGATGTACTCAGTGTGTCCGAGCCTGCCCAACCGATGTATTAGAAATGATTCCTTGGGATGGATGTAAGGCTAAGCAAATTGCTTCTGCTCCACGAACGGAGGACTGTGTTGGTTGTAAGAGATGTGAATCCGCTTGCCCAACGGATTTTTTGAGCGTGAGGGTTTATTTATGGCATGAAACAACTCGAAGCATGGGTCTAGCTTATTAATATAATAAGTTTCAGAAAAAACGACTTTAAACAAACTGAATTTTCAATTTTTTTTTAATACAATTGATTTTTTTTATCGACAAAAAACCCGTTCTTTTTCGAGAACGGGTTTTGGGGTCTAATTCTATCTTGTCTTTACCACGAATTATTTTCCTTGGTTAACAATAATTGTAGGTTTACCAATATTAGCGGGTTCTTTAATTTTCTTTCTACCTCATAGAGGAAATAAGGTAATAAGGTGGTATACCATATCCATTTCTATTTTTGAACTCCTTTTAATGACCTATACATTCTGTTATCATTTCCAATTGACCGATCCATTAAATCAACTAGCAGAGGATTATAAATGGATTAATTTTTTTGATTTTAACTGGAGATTGGGAATAGATGGGCTTTCTATAGGAACCATTTTACTGACGGGATTTATAACCACTTTAGCTACTTTAGCAGCCTGGCCGGTTACTCGGGATTCCCGACTGTTCCATTTCCTGATGTTAGCAATGTACAGCGGTCAAATAGGACCATTTTCTTCTCACGATCTTTTACTTTTTTTTCTCATGTGGGAGTTCGAATTAATTCCCGTTTATTTACTTCTATTGATATGGGGAGGACAGAAACGTCTGTATTCAGCTACAAAATTCATTTTATACACTGCAGGGGGGTCTATTTTTCTATTAATAGGCGTTTTTGGTATTGGCTTATATGGTTCGAATGAACCAACATTAAATTTTGAAATATTAGCTAACCAATCGTATCCTGTAGCACTAGAATTACTATTTTATACTGGATTTTTTATTGCTTTTGCAGTCAAATTACCGATCATACCCTTCCATACATGGTTACCAGACACCCACGGAGAGGCGCATTACAGTACTTGTATGCTTCTAGCTGGAATTTTATTAAAAATGGGAGCATATGGTTTGGTTCGGATCAATATGCAATTATTCCCCCATGCTCATTCTATATTTTCTCCCTGGTTGATTATAGTAGGTGCAATACAAATAATCTATGCAGCTTCAACATCTCCTGGTCAACGTAATTTTAAAAAAAGAATAGCCTATTCCTCCGTATCTCATATGGGGTTCATAATTATCGGAATTGGAGCGATAACTGATACGGGGCTCAATGGAGCCCTTTTACAAATGATTTCTCACGGATTTATTGGTGCTGCTCTTTTTTTCTTGGCAGGAATGACGTATGATAGAATACGTCTTGTTTATCTCGACAACATGGGTGGAATGGCGATTTTCCTTCCAAAAATATTCACACTGTTCAGTATCTTATCAATGGCTTCCCTTGCATTACCCGGCATGAGTGGTTTTGTTGCCGAATTGATAGTCTTTTTTGGAATAATTACCAGCCAACAATATTTTTTTATTCCAAAAATACTAATTACTCTTCTAATGGCAATTGGAATGATATTAACTCCTATTTATTTATTATCGATGTTACGTCAAATGTTCTATGGATACAGGATTTTGAATGTGCAAAACTCTTATTTTTTTGATTCTGGTCCGAGAGAATTATTTATTTTAATCTCTATTCTTCTCCCAATAATAGGTATTGGTATTTATCCGGATTTCATTCTCTCACTCTCAGTTGAGAAGGTCGAAGCTATTATATCTACATATTTTTATCGATCGTTTTCGTGAATAAAACAAGAAAAAATTAAGAATCCTATTCTTTCTTTTTCGTTTTGCAATTTTACAATGAAAAATAAAAATTAACTAAAGTCAAAATGAATTGAAATTTTGACTAGATGGATTGATTTTTGTGAGAACCTTTTGAATCAATTAGTGTAGGGATTCAAATGGTTCTCGACATCTTCCCTGAAGTATGGAGTTTTTTGTTCTTATATTCTTTAACTTAATATTTAATAATTTAGTATTTCAAATTTTGATTTTATTATCATTTTTTTGAAAATGTTTTATGTTTCTATTTGTAGGAATCTTTTTCAATTTGATTTCATGTTAATGAAAATTAAAGGAACCATAACTATGTAACCCTATTCCTAATAAATTGACCCAAAAATAGCATATCCAAATTATAAGAAAGCCCATAGAAGCCACAATCGCGCAATTTAGACTTTTGAACTTTTTTTTATTTGTTCGAGTATGTAAATAAATTGCAAATATAATCCAAGTAATAAATGACCAAGTTTCTTTTGGGTCCCAATTCCAATATGATCCCCATGCCTCATTAGCCCATACTGATCCTGAAAGAATCCCGATGTTTAAAAAGATAAACCCTAGACTAATAATACGATAACTCCACTGATCTAATTGTTGAATTAGTTGAGCTCTGTAATAATTTCTCGCAGAACAAGAGAAGTTGTTTATTAAAACATTCCGCTTTTCATCCATATATTGGATCTTGTTAAATGAAAATGACTCGTTTACGAGATTTTGAAAAATATTTTGAAATGAAAATGAAATGACTAAAAGAGCTACTGATAATAATGATCCGCATAAAAGAGCTGCATAGCCCAATATCATCATACTTACGTGCATCATTAACCACTGGGATTGAAGCGCGGGTACTAATATTACAGATTGATGTATTTCGGTTAAAAGACCTGAAGTGGTAAAGCCGTGTAGAAAAATTGTACTTGGCGAGGTTATTGCGCTTAAATAATTGGTATGCTTTTTAAAATATGGAACGATAGAAATAAGGGAGAAACTCCATGAAAGAAAAATGAATGATTCATATAAATCACTTAATGGGAAATGCCCCGAATAAATCCAACGAGTGATTAATAATCCCGTTATACAGAAAAAAGTAGCTATAATGCCTTTTTCTGACGAATAATATAGTCCTACGATTTCATCAACGGATAAAATTATCAAAAAAATTGTAATTACAATTGAAACGATCGAAAATGATATATGAGTTAATATATGTTCTAAGGTGGAAAATATCATAAAAATTCTCAAATAAAAAAAGTATAGAAAATGATACGGAATCCAATCTGGAATTGCATTTATTATATATAGAACTTATTGTCTTTCTTTTCGAAGATAGCCTGCCGCCACTCGGACTCGAACCGAGATGCTCTAGCACTGCTTCCTAAGAGCAGCGTGTCTACCGATTTCACCATAGCGGCGTACGCGAAATAATAATAAGCCTTTTTTATTTAGTTGTCGAGATTGAAATTCAAAAAGTTAATTAAATTAATGACAAAAAATTTCTTTCGTTTTACTCCATCTCGAAACATTCCAAAATATTACCATAATTCAATTCTTATTTAGTAATTCAATTATTAATTAATTCAATTATTAAAATGGCTATTCGAAATTCAAGTAGCTTGATGGGGAAAATAAGAATCCCCATCGGGAAAGACTACAATAAAAAAAATACCAATTTTTTATTATTTATTTTTTGTATTATTTATTTTTTTTATTATTTATTATAAGTTTGATTATTGGATTGTTGCACAAAAAAACTTTTTGAATTATCCGTAGAAATAGATTTCGCTAATGAAAAAGCCTTCAATGCTGTAAAATAGGCTTTTATTTTCCAAATATTCTTACGAATATGTTTTTTTGATATAGAAGTACGTTTTTTTGGAACTGCCATGAAAAAATAAATTTGAAAAAATGATTTTTTTATCTAGTTGAATGTGAAAGACATTTATTGTTCAAACAATTTCATTTATTTTTCAATTTTTTTTTAATCTTGATTACATTCAATCCAACTAAATATCTGACAAGACACAAAAGAGAAATAACGAAGTTTTTATATATCTATGTTTATTTTTGTCGTGTTTTCTATTTATATCCGTATCAAAATCGAATCAAAGGTGAAAAAAGGAATCCTTGCTCATTGATTTTGATCCATGGTAGGTATCGAAAGAAAAATGTCGGATATTCTAATAGTCCTTTCGACAATTCTAAAAAAATTCCATGTGTTTTATATTATTTATATTAATGGAAAACAAAAGGAATGTATAAAATACTCTGTGTATATTTGTTGTATGGAATTATCAATTTTTCGTCTACGGATAGAAAAAATTATCGTAATACCTAATGGTAATTGAATTGTTTTATATCTTTAGTAAGTAGAAAGATCTTCGTTATAACTTAGCTAATTTATTTAGATTTAGTTAGATAAGTTATTATAGATAACTATTTGTTATTATAGATAACTATTTATGGTTAGTTATAGTAATAAAAGTTTATTATTATTTTTTTTTTAGTCAAATTTTGACTAAAATTCTAGTAAATTATATAATTATATAAAAGTCAATTTTTAAAAATAGAAAATACATAAAAGATATATATATAAATATTTATATATATTAATATAAAGAAAAAAATAGTATTAGTATTTTTAGTTAATTTTTTATTTTTATTTCATTTTCGATTGCACTATTAGCCTGATCCTATTTATTCTAACTTCCTTCTTCCTCTGAATATTCGAAGGAGTTGAGAAAGAATAATTCAGAATAAAATAAGAATAAAAGATAAAAGGATTTTTTTTTATGGACTATACATATCCCTATTCATGGATTATACCTCTCATTCCACTTCCCATTCCTATGTTAATAGGAGTTGGACTTATCGTTTTTCCAATGGCAACAAAAAATCTTCGACGTATGTGGTCCTTTCCTAATATCTTTCTACTAAATGTAGTTATGCTCCTTTCGGTCTATCTATCTATTCAGCAAATAAATAAAAGTTCTATCTATCAATATGTATGGTCTTGGACAATTAATAATGATTTTTCTTTAGACTTCGGTTACTTAATAGATTCGCTTGCTTCGATTATGGTAATATTAATTAGTACGGTTGGAATTCTGGTTCTTTTTTATAGTGACAATTATATGTATCATGATCAGGGATATTTGAGATTTTTTTCTTATATGAGTTTTTTCACTACCTCCATGTTGGGATTAGTTACTAGTGTGAATTTGATACAAATTTATATTTTTTGGGAATTAGTTGGAATGTGTTCTTATCTATTAATAGGTTTTTGGTTCACACGACCTATTGCGGCGAATGCTTGTCAAAAAGCCTTTGTAACGAATCGTGTAGGCGATTTTGGTTTATTATTAGGGATTTTGGGACTTTATGCTATAACGGGTAGTTTCGAATTTAGAGATTTATTCGAAATAGTAAATAAATTAGTTTATAATAATGAGGTAAATTTTGTATTTCTTACTTTGTGTGCCTTGCTTTTATTTACAGGTGCAGTTGCCAAGTCTTCTCAATTCCCCCTTCACGTATGGTTACCCGATGCCATGGAAGGTCCCACTCCTATTTCGGCTCTTATACATGCCGCTACTATGGTCGCAGCAGGTATTTTTCTTGTAGCTCGCCTCCTTCCTCTTTTTATAATTATACCTCATATAATGAATTTGATTTCTTTGATAGGTATAGTAACACTACTATTCGGAGCTACTTTATCCCTTGCTCAAAAAGATATTAAAAGAAGTTTGGCGTATTCTACGATGTCCCAACTGGGTTATATGATGTTAGCTTTAGGAATGGGATCGTATCAGGCGGCTTTATTTCATTTGATTACTCATGCTTATTCGAAAGCATTATTGTTTTTAGGATCCGGATCTATTATTCATTCAATGGAAGCTATTGTTGGATATTCTCCCGATAAAAGTCAGAATATGGTTCTTATGGGAGGGTTGAAAAAGCATGTACCAATTACAAAAACTGCTTTTTTAATAGGTACGCTTTCTCTTTGTGGTATTCCACCTCTCGCTTGTTTTTGGTCCAAAGACAAAATTCTTAACGATAGTTGGTTGTATTCTCCGGTTTTTGCAATTATCGCTTGTTTCACAGCAGGATTAACCGCATTTTATATGTTTCGAATCTATTTACTGACTTTTGAGGGACATTTAAACGTTCATTTTAAGAATTATAGTGGTCAAAAAAGTGGTTCCTGCTATTCAATATCGCCATGGGGAAAAGAAATTCAAAAAAACAAGTTTTCCTTATTATTATCAATAAATAATAATGAAAAGGGGATTTTCTTTTTTTTCAATACAACCTATCGAATTTTTGATAATGGAAAAAAAATGATACGGCCTTTTATTAGTATTGCTTGTTTTGGAATTCAAAATACGTTTTTTTATCCCCCCGAATCGGACAGTACTATGCTATTTTCCATGTCTATATTAGTACTATTTACTTGTCTTGTTGGAATTATAGGAATTCCTTATAATCAAAGTGGAATTGATTTTGATCTATTATCAAATTTGTTGAATCCGTCTATAAACCTTTTACATCCGAATCAAAATAATTTTATAGATTGGTATGAATTTTTTATAAATGGAATTTTTTCAGTCAGTCTAGCCTTTTTTGGTATATTTATAGCGTTTTTTTCATATAAGCCCATTTATTCATCTTTCAAAAATTTCAACTTACAAAATTCATTTGTTAAAGGTGGTCATAATAATACTACAGCTCTCTGGGAAAAAATAATTAATCTCATTTATGATTGGTCATATAATCGTGGTTACATAGATTTTTTTTATCGAATATCTTTGGCTGGGGGTCTAAGAAGATTTGCTGAACTAACTCATTTTTTTGATCGACGAGGAATTGATGGAATTCCAAACGCTTTTGGCCTTATAAGCTTCTTTGGTGGAGAGGGCATTCAATATTTAGGAACAGGTCGGATTTCGTCTTATCTCTTAGTCT